CTTCTCTGCATATACTATAGAATAGTCTTATAAAAATGAAATAGTATGGGTGTCCAAAATGAATCCATCTCAACAGATCCCCCGTTACTGCTCAAATCAAAGGAGAAGTAATAGGTAGGGATGACAGGATTTGAACCCGTGACATTTTGTACCCAAAACAAACGCGCTACCAAGCTGCGCCACATCCCTTTAATCGGTCTACAGTATAGTGTCATTGTAGAGAATTCCTCTCTTGTTTTCCACATCCTTAATTTCTTTTAACAAAAATATTATTTGACTATTTCTTCTTGTTGGTCTCATATACCATATAATAATAGGAATAGTCCAAGACTTATATACATATGAAATATGGAACCTGCCATAAAAATAAATGAATAGTTTTTGTAAATGCTGCGGAAGAAAGGGATCCTTTATTTCTGTTTTAAGAAAAAGACAATTTTATTTATTTACCAACTCGTTGTATATTTCAATGTGAATTAGGGATTCGGTGTACAATTATAAGTAGTTCTTAACTACATATGCATCTAATCATATATGTATTATGATTATGTATTCCAATAAAGAAGGAGGTTTTTTAATGCGCGATTTTAAAACATATCTCTCTGTGGCACCGGTACTAAGTACTCTATGGTTCGGGGCTTTAGCAGGTCTATTGATAGAGATTAATCGTTTTTTTCCAGATGCGTTAACATTCCCCTTTTTTTCATTCTAGGTATTAACATGGAAAGAAATAAAGAAGATTAGAGATACAATAAAATATCCGTGTGAATAATCCCTTTTTACCTTTTTTCGAAAAAGAATTAAGGGGGGAAAGAAAAAGAATAAAAGTAGATTCAACATTTGCGAAACTTGGATTGAAGTTGAAATTCAATTAATATTAGAGAAATTTTAGAAAAGGAATAGGGGTGTAACGTACAAAACTGTACTATGATTCAAAATAGAGTTTAGAAATCATTGTATTACTTATATTCCTTTATTGATTGCAGTTAAATCTTTCCTGTTTTTTGTTTCAGATCAAAAAAATGCAGTAGTTGAGTAAATATAAATAAACAAATCCAAAGGAGGCTTATGTCCAAGGGTAAAGATGTTCGAGTAAGGGTTATTTTAGAATGTACTAGTTGTATTCAAAAGAATATTAATAAGGAAAAGAAATCAACGGGCATTTCCAGATATATTACTGAAAAGAATCGGCACAATACGCCTAATCGATTGGAATTGAAAAAATTCTGTCCCTATTGTTACAAGCATACAATTCACGCGGAGATAAAGAAATAGATTGAAACAAGCATCCGCACCCGCGTGTTCCCCTTCCTTGGACGGGAAGGGGAAAAATGACATGATATAAAATATCATCTTTATTTTACTAATAAAATTTAATAAACAAAGCAAATCCTATTTATTAATTCTAATTCATTTTAGATCTCACCGAAATAGGATTTTCGCGATAAGGAATAAACTAAACAAATCATGGATAAATCCAAGCGACCTTTTCTTAAATCGAAGCGATTTTTTCGTAGACGTTTGCCCCCGATCCAATCGGGAGATCGAATTGATTATAGAAACATGAGTTTAATTAGTCGATTTATTAGTGAACAAGGAAAAATATTATCTAGACGAGTGAATAGATTGACTTTAAAACAACAACGATTAATTACTATTGCTATAAAACAAGCTCGTATTTTATCTTCGTTACCTTTTCTTAATAATGAAAAACAATTTGAAAGAACTGAGTCGACCACTAGAACTACTAGTTTTAGACCCCGAAATAGATAGGCTTACTTTTTTTTTCAATTGAATCAAAATTCTAATCTATTTTACCGTCCCGGAGAATAAACTCCGGGAAACTCTCTTTAAATTATTCCGACGCATTGCTTTCAATTTACTTACTTTATGATCTCGTTGGAAATCATATAAAGACAACTCTTATTTAATATAGCTATTTGCGCAAGTATTTTACGATTAAGAAATACCCGTCTCTTATACAGATCATGTATTAATCTATTATAACTATAAGATACTCCCATTTCGCGAATCACTCCGTTTACGCGAGCGATCCACAAACGGCGAAAGTTTCTCTTTTGCCTACCTCTATCCCGATGAGCCGAAACCAAAGCTCTTATTTTCTGTTGAGTAATAGTTCGAGTAAGTCTTGAATGAGCCCCTCGAAAGCTTGAGGCAAATAAACGAATTTTTGTTCTACGTCTCCGAGCGATATATCCTCGTCTAATTCTGGTCATTGCATAAATGAGATTTTGACGAATAACTAATTGATTTCCTTTCTTTCAGTTATTCTTTTTCACTTTTTTAGTCTATTAATAACAAAACGGATTTTCCAATGTATAAAAATCGAATTCCAATGGCTTTGGCTACTATAACCTTCCCGACCACAATTTTCCTTTTTTCTAGGCATTTCACTTAATCTCGAAAAAAGAAATTGTATTCTATTAGCTATCAAAAACATAGTAAATGGATAAAAAGAAATAGTGGGTTCCATCGTTTCTATGGTTACTTCTTAAACGGTAAGGTCTTCTCTATACACCGGAGCTTTTTATTTGATTTAATCAATCTTATTCTTATTGGTAACTTGACTTGTACAGTTTACACTTTTTTTGGCTCTACTCTACCCATAAATTATACAGTACTAGGTCTTTCACAATAAGATCTATCTATACAGTAACGGTATTTAATTAGGAAGATTAGCTGGATAGCTGACCCTGTTAGTCCGTTCTTGCAAGAGTGGGAGTCTAATTTTAAAATTTTAAATAGGATTTTCCCCGCTTAATGGATAATCGTTTGATACCAATGGGAAAGTTTTTCTCATTTTAAATTGAGGTGATTGAATTTGCACCAATAGAAACCATAAATTTCATACACAATAGGGGGATATGATAGATTTTATTATTATTATTTTTCTTTTTAGATTGAATTTAGATAGTCAATGGAATTCTTCCATTTTATCCTATTCATTGGTACGTATCATTCATACGGAAAAAATGGTTTTCTTTCTTTTGTCCCAACCCATGATCTTAACGAGTCGCACATACACCCTAGTACATGTTCCTCGACGCTGAGGGCATCTCCCGAGAGCGGGGGATTTCGTAACATTTCTGATTGGCTGTCTTGTTTTTCTAATAAGTTGTTTAATAGTTGGCATGTTGAATCATATACATAATGGGTTGGTTTAGATCCATCCTAACCAGATAATTATGAATTTTTTGAATATAAAATTCGGGGTAAGAAGATAAGATAAAATCTCAAATCGCGGATTTACGCGAAAGCCATACTATTTTCAGCAACTGCTAGACTGCTACAAGATCAATAATTCCATAAGCTTGGGCTTCTGTTGCTGACATAAAAGCATCTCTTTCCATGTCTTCGGATATAACCCATAAAGGTTTGCCCGTTCTTTGTACATAAACCCTTGTGAGGGTTTCGCGCAGTTTCAGCAGTTCTTCCGCTTCCAGGATAAATTCTCCCGTTTGTGCTTCATAAAAAGAACTAGCAGGTTGATGAATCATTACCCTGATGATATAACAGAATAAAAAGTTCTTCTATCTCGCATGATGAAGTGAAGAGAAAAGAAAGATAAAGGATAACAAGAAAAAAAAGAATTGAACAACCGTACGGGCATCTTTTGTGCATTGCATACGGCTCTACAATAACATTGACCCTTACCCTTCCATTCAAGAAAGAAAAAATAGGATTTATTAGACCCCGATCGGTAAATGATCAAATTACCACCCTTCATTTTCTAAGAGTTAAATAATACTATGATGGTTCCGTTGCATAATAATGTATTTTTATTTGTAATATATTTTACATATTTTGTCTATGATTCAGCAATCCCAAAGTTTCTTTTTGATTTGATCGGATCAAATCAAAAAGTAAAGAAAAATAATTTTTTTTTCATACTATTTGATAACATAAATATTGTTATGGGTTCTACGGTATAAAAACAAAAAGTTTGTGACGCTAAACTCGACTTCCAATAGATAAGAAAAAATTGGAAATATCCTTTAGCTCATACTACTCTCTCGATATATAATCTAATCTTTTTTTTTTTCAAAAAAAAAGCCTCTCATATTGAAATATCGAATTCAAAGTGCCATGCTATTATTACTTCATATCGCGAAGGCATAGTCTTTTTTTCTCAAAAAACCTCATTGGCGCCAAGCGTGAGGGAATGCTAGACGTTTAGTAATTTCTCCTCCAACCAAGATAAGGGATCCCATTGAAGCAGCTAATCCCATACAAATTGTATGTACTTCTGGTTGTACAAATTGCATAGTATCATAAATAGCTATTCCAGGTATTATCCATCCGCCAGGAGAGTTTATAAACAAATACAGATCCTTGGTATCATCCTCGATACTGAGAAATACCATAAGACCAATAATTTGATTGGAGATCTCGCTATCAACATCTTGGCCTAAGAAAAGTATTCTTTCTCGATAAAGTCGGTTGATTAGGGTCAAATTCTATCCCTTAGGAACCGTACATGCACCTTTTGGCGCATACGGTTCAAAAAAATTTTGAAAAAAGAATCAATGTGTAGATTTCAATCCGCCTTGTGTTCTCATAATAAGATCTTTATAACTTATAATGAAAGGGCCCTTTCCTCGATTTTTCAATAAAAAGGTTTTAGCTTTTATTTATACGTATAATATAAAAAGGGGAATTGACTAAGCTTATCGTATCAAATTAACTTTTCATTGATCTATTGGTTTATCGAGATCCTGTCCAAATCACGATGTTATTTTCTTGTTCCTGAATGGGCCTCTTCAATCTTTTTAGGTTTATGCTCTACTCCGGGTAAAGATCCGCCTGATTTCGATTTGCACATATAGGACAAATGCTCCCTTTACCACTTCTTTTTGCTATGATTTTCTTTTTTTAATTGATTGCATGCCTTTCATCAAATATTTGATGGATAAATCCATTTTACTCGATTAATTAACAGTTTGAGACCCCTCTCTTTATCTTTCTAAAAGAATCGAAAT